AAAAGTGTATGCTGCTATTTTCTTTTTTTGCCCACCCCCTATTCTATATTCTATCATTTCATCTCTATTGGATGAAAACCTCTTTGTTTAAATACGAAATGATTCTATCATTGATGTATCCGCAATTCAATATGGATAGATATATCCCACATATATATGTGCCTTTCCTCCTCCCTCATTTTTATAGTGTGGTTTGAAATAGTGGAACGGTCAATATTCATTCTTTTTTTTTCATTTCAAATCCTAATTTCATTGATATATTGATATCTTATTTTCATATATATCATCTAATTCATATATATATGGAATTGAATTTCTATTTAGATATCTAATTTATCTAGATCTAAATCTAAATAGTTTTCTTTTCTATTTTCTAAATAGAATCTAAAATATATAACTCATAAATAGAAGAAATTGAAATAATCAAATCAATAAATTAAAAAAAGAAGAAGAATCACTAGGTAATAACTAAGATCCGATAGTTTCCTATATACTATTGCTCTTATATTCGCCCGCTTAGCTCAGAGGTTAGAGCATTGCATTTGTAACGCGATGGTCATCGGTTCGATTCCGATAGCCGGCTCTTTTTCTTTATCAATTTTTTTATTTCCATGATTGAAAATCTCTACTCTCGCTTTCTCTAAATGCCGGGTCACCGATCTATTATGTCATGGTAACTTGCAGCTATAGCTATGAATAAAAAAGTTGACTAGAACAATTAGATCTCTACAGAAGAAATTGGAAAATGTAACCTTCGCTTGAATTTCCTATATATACAAAAAATCCGAATATTGATAAGATTTCTTTTATTCTGTTTTGTAGGACTTTAGTAAATTGAGTTTTGCTTTGCTGATCCTTTAGTTCAGGCTGAATTTCTATTTTTTTGTCAAATGAAAGTGAATCAAAAAGGAGCCTTTATATGTCTCGTTACCGAGGACCTCGTTTCAAAAAAATACGCCGGCTGGGGGCTTTACCGGGACTAACTAGTAAAAGACCCAGATCCAGAAGTGATCTTCAAACCCAATTTCGCTCTGGAAAAAGATCACAATATCGTATTCGTTTAGAAGAGAAACAGAAATTGCGTTTTCATTATGGTCTGACAGAGCGACAATTACTTAAATATGTGCATATTGCTGGAAAAGCCAAAGGGTCAACAGGCCAGGTTTTACTACAACTACTTGAGATGCGTTTGGATAACATCCTTTTTCGATTAGGTATGGCTTCGACCATTCCTGGAGCCAGACAATTAGTTAACCATAGACACATTTTAGTTAATGGTCGTATAGTGGATATACCAAGTTATCGTTGCAAACCCCGAGATATTATTACTACGAAAGATAAAGAAAGATCGAAAGCTCTGATTCAAAATTATCTTTTTTCATCCCCCCACGGGGAATTGCCAAACCATTTGACTATTGACTCCTTACAATATAAAGGATTTGTAAATCAAATAATAGATAGGAAATGGATCGGTCTGAAAATAAATGAGTTGTTGGTCGTAGAATATTATTCCCGTCAGACTTGATTCTAACGAAAATAAAAAAGCAAGGTTCATACCAATTTTGACTCTTTTCGCTGAAGTAAATAGAGCACCTCGCGCCCTGTCTCATTCACGTATCAAAAAAGGATCGGCGATAGGATTCTTTTTCTTTTTTTCTTCTTTTCAATATCAATACGATATTTGTATTTTACCTATCACAGGGATTAATTAGGGATAGAGAATGTCTATTAAATAAAGGTCTTATCATTAGAATAATTATATCAATTCTTATTTTCTTTGATACATTGTAGTCGGTAACGTTGATGGATGAAAAGAAACGGAGAGAGAGGGATTCGAACCCTCGGTAAACAAAAGTCTACATAGCAGTTCCAATGCTACGCCTTTAACCACTCGGCCATCCCTCCTACAGAATGTTATTCTTGACCAAAACCCGAATGAATAGCGAGTCCTTCATCTTAATTGTAGTTAATTGTAGTACATGTATGATCATGTATGACCGCCCGATGGTTCTATAAGAAGAAATTTCTTTTCCAATTTCATATTTATCACCAACAACTTCTTTCATCAGCTAACCCATGGAATTCATGAATCGTCCGACGAATCTTTCTATTTCAATTGTATGGTGTGGCACATACACGTTATGCAAACAAAAAGGATTTTATTTGAATTTTATTTTATCATGGAATGATTATTCCATTCTTTTCCTTTTTGGATCATAACCAAATCAAAACTTCTTGAGTTATCAAAATCCATAGGAAACTTGGTTATTCAACTTAGATGAAATAGTAATAGTCATTGGTATACTACGAAATTGGTATACTACGAAATTGGAATGAAATCTAATCTGATTCAACTATTTCATTTCATCTTTGTCCAAAAGGGGGACACCACATTTTTTCCAATTAGTCTGTTTTTATGTTATTTTGTACTGTACAATTCCTTTTTTTGTGGGATCGTTTTCCCCGAAGGGGAATGAGAAGAATTATAGAATGAATTGCT